ATAGAGTGTGGCGATTCGAATATTCTAATGAACGATTCATGAATATGGATAACGAATCGAAAAATTCTATACAATTCTGAAAAACGGAAAGATCCCGCGAGTCTAATCATACCATTCCATTATATTGACAATTTCAAAAAACTGTTGATACTATGATCATAGTATGAGAGCGGTTGGGCAAGTCGGCCCCCATCGTCTAGTGGTTTAGGACATCTCTCTTTCAAGGAGGCAGCGGGGATTCGAATTCCCCTGGGGGTAGGGTACTACGAAAGGAAGTTGATCATGGATTACCAATAAGCCTAAAGTGGATTCTTCCTGGGTCGATGCCCGAGCGGTTAATGGGGACGGACTGTAAATTCGTTGGCAATATGTCTACGCTGGTTCAAATCCAGCTCGGCCCAATAATTCGCCAATCTACCATGAGATGGTATAACCCCCTTGTCCTTCCGAAATACCCCATACGAAATACGAAGATAAAAAAAAGAATCAAATTTTCTGCTAGATCCCTTATTTCCCTGGGATTGTAGTTCAATTGGTCAGAGCACCGCCCTGTCAAGGCGGAAGCTGCGGGTTCGAGCCCCGTCAGTCCCGACGGATCCAATAAATACATCCATTAATTTCTCCCTTTCTATGAAAGGATGTCAGGGGGCAGAATTCAATTTCCAAAACAAAGGGGCTTTTTTCTTTCCTATTTTTCCATTTTTTTTGAAGGTCCCATCGAAGAAATAACAAACCCTAAACATAGTGATATTAGATCTTTTATACCGGCCTCATCTTTATCAAACTTCTTTGTCTTCGTCTTCCAAAAAATCACAAGGAGTTTAGAACTTAACTCTTTTTTTTTCCATTTCACTTTTCTTGTTTGTTTGGGTTTGTAACTATGTGACTAATCGAAGTGGAAGGGCAATCTGATGATACTTCATCAGATGATTGTACAAGGAAGACGTAAGGTACGTTATAGAAAAAAGAAGGGAAACAAATGATAAATAAAGGAATTTTGGATTGATTGGGTCAGGAATCCAAGTTTGCATTCGGTATGGATAAAAGAACTTCCTATGTTATACTATTCAAGTCTCGACGGCGAATTGATTTGATAGCTCAGATATTGTTATTCATGATATTGATCCGATTCAAGATCGTCGAGAGGTAATTCATTCATTGAATTTACAGGCGAAAGGTTTATCATCTCTATGGGATTAAATCCCGAGTTATTGCGAAGTAAAAAAACCGATGAGATTATGGAAGTAAATATTCTTGCATTTATTGCTACTGCACTATTCATTCTAGTTCCTACCGCTTTTCTACTTATCATTTACGTAAAAACAGTTAGTCAAAATGATTAATTCAAATGAATTTTCAAATTGAATTGAATGAAACTTTCCTTCTGAGTTCTTATCAAAAATGGACGAAGTAAAATGAAAAGGATTCCAATTTCGCGTCTTAAATGAAATGAGCGGACTATAATCGGCAGTATTTTATGAATTCGATAGTATGGTAAGAAAGAAAGATTCATCTATTTCTTTCTTACCATACTATCTATCTCTTAGTCTATAAAGTTCTACTCTAGAATAAAGATAGAGGCTTCATTTTATATAGATCAATCTACAATATTCTCTTCATATATGTGGATATCAACTCCCTATATTGTATGGAATTGACATAGCACCCAATTCTATTTATTTGCTACATCTACTTGTTCCGATCAATCTGAAATAATCGTCTTAACTCTTATCTTATGATTCTAATTATGATTCGAATTACTAGATTTTTTATGATTTCCAATCTGAATATCGGTATTTATGGAAAGAATCAATGATTGAAAAACGATATGGGCATATAGGTTACTAAAATCGCGTAGTAATCTTTTTTTTAGTATTCCGAAGAAATAATTGATTTAACTATTGACAGGAGGCCCACGGGCACTTCTTCGGATTTCGAAAAGGAAGAGTAAACCTCACCTATTTTTAACGCCCGAACCATGATATGAAATAAGTCGATAAAGCAAAAATCTCCTTTCTAAAATTAGAAACCCAGCGGTAAATGCGCAATATGTGACTCGCCCGAGTCAAGATCTTATTATTGCATAGTCTCTCGTTAGACAACCACTATGTCTATATCATTTCTCATAGAAAGTGCGTATATACTTAGCAAAACGACTTCTTCTTTGAAGAGTAAAGAGGGATCAAAAAAAGGTCCGGTCTTCCTCAGTATCCATCTAATCTATAAGGATCGTAAGAGCCCCTTAATTGAAATAGAAAATTTCAGAAGAATTAGATTGGAAAAAATTTCCAATCATCTGGATCCCTTTCCTTTCGAAATACAAACATGGGAATCATTGAAATATTTCTTTGATTGAAAGAGTATGATTCCTATCATACATTACTCCATTGGACTCCAATGGAATTGGAAATTCAGATATTTTGATTTTAAATAGTTCAAAACGCGTTGCGGAACGATCTATAAAACAATTGATACAGTTTGATTCCTCAACTCAATTATT